GATCTATGAATTGGACAAATTATTCACTGACAGAAAAAAAAGTGAAAGATCTGACTGATAGAACAAGCACAATCAGAAAAAAAATAGAAAAAATTATAAAAGACAAGAAAAAACTCTTTCTAACTCCAGAGATAAATATTAGCCCTAACAAAGCTAGTTATAATGCTAAAAGATTAGAATCACAAAAAAGTATTTGGCAAATATTAAAAAGAAAGAATTCTCGATTAATTCGCAAATTACATTATTTTATAAAATTTTTCATTGAAAGGATATACATAGATATTCTTCTATGTCTCATTAATATTCCCAGAACCAATGCACAATTTTTTATTGAATCAACAAAAAAAATTATTGATAAATACATTTACAATAATAAAAGAAATCAAAAAAGAATTGGTAAACCAAATCAAAAGAAAATTCACTTTATTTCGATTATAAAAAGGTCAGTTTCTAATATTAGTAATAAGAGTTCACAGATTTTTTGTGACTTATCCTCCTTGTCACAAGCATATGTATTTTACAAATTATCACAAACCCAAGTTATTAACTTGTATAAGTTAAGATCTGTCCTTCAATATAACGGAACATCTCTTTTTCTTAAGAACGAAAGAAAAGATTATTTTGGTTTTAGAGCACACGAAATATTTCATTACGAATTAAGACATAAGAAACTTCGTAATTCTGGAATGAATCAATGGAAAAACTGGTTAAGAGGTCATTATCAATATAAATATTTATCTCCGATTATATGGTCTAGATTAGTACCACAAAAGTGGCGAAATAGAGTAAATCAACATTGTGTGGCTCAAAATCAAAATAAAGATTTAAGCAAATGGGATTTATCTCAAAAAGATCAATTAATTCATTACAACAAACAAAATGATTATGAAGCAGACTCATTAACGAATCAAAAAGAAAATTTTAAAAAACACTATAGATATGACCTTTTATCATATAAATATATTAATTATGAAGATAAGAATGACTCATATATTTATGGATCACCATTACAAGTAAATAATAACCAAGATATTTCTTATAATTACAACACACATAAACGCAAATTTTTTGATATGCTGGAAGGTATCCCTATCAATAATTACCTAGGCGAAGATGATATTATGTATATAGAGTATATAAAGAAAAACCCGGATAGAAAATATTTTGATTGGAAAATTCTCCATTTTTGCTTTAGAAAGAAGGTCGATATTGAGGTCTGGATCAATACCAGTATCGACAGTAATAAAAATACCAAGACCGGGTCGAATAATTATCAAATAATTGATAAGAAAGGTCTTTTTTATCTCACACAAGATCAAGAAATCAAACCATCCAATCAAAAAGGTCTTTTTGATTGGATGGGGATGAATGAAGAAATACTAAATCGTTCCATATCGAATCTGGAACCTTGGTTCTTCCCAGAATTTGTGCTACTTTATAATACATATAAAATGAAACCCTGGGTTATACCAATCAAATTACTTCTTTTAAATTTTAATGGAAATAAAAATTATAGTAAAAATAGAAATAGCAATAGAAAGCAAAAAGGGAATCTTTTTATATCATCCAATGAAAAAAAACTTTTTAAATTAGAGAATCGAAATCAAGAAGAAAAAGAATCCGCAGGACAAGTAGATCTTGGATCAGATGTACAAAACCAAGGAAATCTTGAATCAGTCCTCTCAAACCACGAAAAAGATATTGAAGAAGATTATGCAGGATCAGACTCAGACATGCAAAAACGTACAAAGAAAAAGCAATTCAAGAATCACACGGAAGCAGAACTCGATTTATTCCTAAAAAGATATTTGCTTTTTCAATTGAGATGGGATGATTCTTTAAATCAAAAAATGATCAATAATATCAAGGTATATTGTCTCCTGCTTAGACTGATAAATCCAAGAGAAATTTGTATATCTGCTATTCAAAGGGGAGAAATGAGTCTGGATCTAATACCGGTTCATAAAGATTTAACTCTTACAGAATTGATGAAAATGAAAAGAGGTATATTTATTATCGAACCAATTCGTCTGTCTGTAAAAAATGATGGACAATTTATTATGTATCAAACTATAGGTATTTCATTGGTTCATAAGAGTAAGTACCAAACTAATCAAAGATACCGAGAAGAAAGATATGTTGATAATAAGAATTTTGATAAATTCAGTGCAAGATTTCAAAAGATGATTGGAAATAAAGACAAAAATCATTATGATTTGCTTGTTCCTGAAAATATTTTATCGCCTAGACGTCGTAGAAAATTTAGAATTCTAATTTGTTTCAATTTGAGGAATAGGAGTGGTGTGGCTAGAAATCCAGTATTTTGCAATGGGAACAGCTGTAATAAATTTTTGGATGAAAACAAACATCTTGATAGAGATAAAAATCAATTAATTAAATTCAAAAAATTAAAGTTCTTTCTCTGGCCCAATTATCGATTAGAAGATTTAGCTTGTATGAATCGCTATTGGTTTGATACCAATAATGGTAGTTGTTTTAGTATGATAAGGATACATATGTATCCACGATTGAAAATTCGTTGATGTCACATTTTTTATATATCCTTACTAGATCTAGTATATGAAAGTAAACAAATGCACACATGCGATGTCTTACATTACATTCTGATGCATGATACTAATACGTATCAATTAGATTTTTTATTGATATTGATTAATTTTATTTGATAAACGAGGTATCCATAACGAAATTAAGATTATTCCGTATACTAGATTAAAATGACCGGCATAATAATATTATTATTATAATTCTAATATTATTACTGATGGGTAAAATTCAAATTTTTAAAAAAGAAAAAAAGGGAGGGAAGAGAAGATTTCGTTTTATGGTAAAAAACTTATTCATCTCAGTTATTTCTCAAAAAGAAGCAAATAGGGGATCTGTTGAATTTCAAGTATTCAGTTTCACCAATAAGATCCGAAGACTTACTTCACATTTGGAATTGCACAGAAAAGACTATTTATCTCAGAGAGGTCTACGGAAAATTCTAGGAAAACGTCAACGGTTGCTGTCTTATTTGGCAAAGAAAAATAGAGTACGTTATAAAGAATTAATTGGTCAGTTGGGTATTCGGGAGACAAAAATTCGTTAATTTGAAGAGTCCTTTTGAATTATTTGATTTAGTAGATCTTGAATTTTGATGAACTTCTTTTCGTTTTCAGTAATTCATGGAAGAATGAATCAGGGGAAAACCTATGAATGTACCAGCTACAAGAGAAGACCTCATGATAGTCAATATGGGTCCTCATCACCCATCAATGCACGGTGTTCTTCGACTCATCGTTACTTTAGATGGTGAAGATGTTATTGACTGTGAACCAATACTAGGTTATTTGCACAGAGGGATGGAAAAAATTGCAGAAAACCGAACAATTATACAATATTTGCCTTATGTAACACGTTGGGATTATTTAGCTACTATGTTCACAGAAGCAATAACCGTAAATGCACCAGAGCAGTTGGGAAATATTCAAGTACCTAAAAGAGCCAGCTATATTAGAGTGATTATGTTGGAGTTGAGTCGTATAGCTTCTCATTTATTATGGCTTGGCCCTTTTATGGCAGATATTGGTGCACAGACTCCTTTCTTCTATATTTTCAGAGAAAGAGAGTTAGTCTATGATCTATTCGAAGCTGCCACCGGTATGAGAATGATGCATAATTATTTTCGTATAGGAGGAGTAGCTGCTGATCTACCGCATGGATGGATAGATAAATGTTTGGATTTCTGCGATTATTTTTTAACAGGGGTTGCTGAATATCAAAAACTTATTACGCGTAATCCTATTTTTTTAGAACGAGTTGAGGGAGTAGGCATTATTGGTGTAGAAGAAGCAATAAATTGGGGTTTGTCAGGACCAATGCTACGAGCTTCCGGAATACAATGGGATCTTCGTAAAGTTGATCATTATGAGTGTTATGACGAATTTGATTGGGAAGTCCAATGGCAAAAAGAAGGAGATTCATTATCTCGTTATTTAGTACGAATTGGTGAAATGATGGCATCTATAAAAATTATTCAACAGGCTCTGGAAGGAATTCCGGGAGGGCCGTATGAGAATTTAGAAATCCGATGCTTTGATAGAGCGAGGGATCCCGAATTGAATGATTTTGAATATCGATTTATTAGTAAAAAGCCTTCTCCCACTTTTGAATTGTCGAAACAAGAACTTTATGTGAGAGTCGAAGCCCCAAAGGGAGAGTTGGGAATTTTTCTGATAGGAGATCAGAATGTTTTTCCTTGGAGATGGAAAATTCGACCGCCGGGTTTTATCAATTTGCAAATTCTTCCTCAGTTAGTTAAAAGAATGAAATTGGCTGATATTATGACGATACTAGGTAGCATAGATATAATTATGGGAGAAGTTGATCGTTGAAATGATAATTGATACACCAGAAGTACAAGATATCAATTCTTTTTCCCGATTGGAATACTTAAAAGAGGTTTATGGGATCATATGGATGCTTGTACCTATTTTTACTCCTGTATTGGGAATCACAATAGGTGTACTAGCAATTGTGTGGTTAGAAAGAGAAATATCCGCAGGGATACAACAACGTATTGGACCTGAATATGCCGGTCCTTTAGGAATTCTTCAAGCTCTAGCAGATGGCACAAAACTACTTTTCAAAGAGAATCTTCTTCCATCTAGAGGAGATACTCGTTTATTCAGTATCGGACCATCCATAGCAGTCATATCAATTCTACTAAGTTATTTAATAATTCCTTTTGGCTCTAACCTTGTTCTATCCGATCTCAATATCGGTGTTTTTTTATGGATCGCCATTTCAAGTATTGCTCCCATTGGACTTCTTATGTCAGGATATGGATCAAATAATAAATATTCCTTTTTAGGTGGTCTACGAGCTGCTGCTCAATCAATTAGTTATGAAATACCATTAACTCTATGCGTGTTATCAATATCTCTACGTGCGATTCGTTGAGACATAAACCTTTCTCTATTCCCTTTCTTTTCCTT